ACATTCGTTTCCAATCCATAATAGAGAATAGTTAGGATTTTTTTAAAGAAAAAAAAGAATCAAAGGACCACTCACAGGAGAACCCTTCCCCGCATCAGGCACTAATTTTTTTTAACGTCTAATTAGATCGGGTAATTATTCAAATTAAGAATAGAAGCTCGTTGCTTTTTTTTACTAGAATTGGAGCCGTAAGGCTCTATCCATTTATTCACTAGACCCAAATGTAAATTTCTTTTGGAGTAAGACAAAAGAAAAAACAATTTTTGAATGATCCAGTAAGGATCAACTCAAAATTCTACTAAAAAAAAAAAATAAGAATATTAAAGAATATAATAAGAAATTCCATTTTCTTCTTATTATTACGACATGCTGTTTTTTCCATCCATTACCTTTCAGGATCAGTCGCGGTTTTATAGACTCTACCAATAGTCTGGACGAATTCGTTGCTTCATCCAAATGTGTAAAAGATCATAGTCGCACTTAAAAGCCGAGTACTCTACCGTTGAGTTAGCAACCCAGATAAATATGATATGTAGATACGATCGAAATAAAAAAAAAAATGGAATTGCACTGTACAACTATGTCAAAACATTGAACTAACAAGAAATAGAAAGATTTTATGATCAATTATAAACAGCAAAATAGAAAAACGAGTGGATCGGATTAAAAAACAACAGATTCCCAATAGAAATATCAAAATTTAGAGACCACACGTTTTCTCAAAATTTTTGATTTTCGTTAAGAAAATACATCTTGTATAACAGTAAATCCGGCAAATCCATCGTTTGACTGAAGTAAAGGAACAACCAATAGAAGTCGGAATAAACAGATCCATTTATCTACGCTCGAATTATATTTGAGCGATACAACATTGTCAATATGAAAACAAATTAAATGAAATTAATTAATTAAGTAAATCAAATAATGATTTGTGTTGGATTGGCACAACATAAATAAGAAATTTAGATGAAAAAAAAAAAATAAAGAAAAGATAGAGAAAAAATGTCGGGTTTATTCAATCAATAAAGATACAATAAGCAAGGTTTGTCCTTTGTTTGTTGGTGGATTCCCACAACAAGAAAAAAGATAAATAAATAAGTATGAATAGACCGAGAAAAGAGCAAATTTTGGGTAAATAATTACCCAAAATAGATACTCGTTTCTTTTTCTCCTTTTTTTCTTTACGAAGTTTTTTCTTTAAATAATTCTGCCTTCCTTAAAATATCATGAACAGTTCCTGTAGGTTGAGCACCTTTTTCAAGGAAATAACGAATAGCGGGAACGTTTAAATAAGTTTGATTCTGTATCGGATCGTAAAAACCCACTTTTCGAAGATCTTTTCCTTCTCTTCGAGATCGAACATCAATTGCAACGATTCGATAGATCGCTCATTGGGATAGATGTAGATAAACAATACCCCCCCCCCCCTAGAAACGTATAGGAGGTTTTCGCCTCATACGGCTCGAGAAAAAATGATTCTAATATTTCTGTATATAATAACAAATGGATCCATAAAATCATGAATTTATGATTTGAGTCGTTTTTTGTTCTTATTTACAGAATAAAAGAAATATCATTCGTACTCATAACTCAAGTTGGGTAATTCTGAAAAAGTTCGAAGATAAATCCTTAGACATTTCTTGAGTCGTCTCTAACCTATTTTATTTGTCTCGCCTCGAATCTATTTTTCCTCTTCATTATAATAAAATGATTGAGACAATTGAAAATAGTGTTTTCTTGTTCCGGAATCCTTTCTCTTTACTTTGTAAAATCATTGGGTTTAGACATTACTTCGGTGATCCTTACTCCTTTTCAAAATGGCAGCAACATACCTTTTGTTTTTTGTTATTTCTTTCTATGCTATGGAAAGATAATATGAACGATTAATTCCCCTTGTAATATAATAATACACTTTTAATTTTAATCGAAAAAGTTTTACCAATTCCCACAAATTGGACTTTTTTATTTCAAACTTGTTTGAATTTGAACTCTTTGATTTAAATATTGAGGATATACTTACGAAGTTCGTCTAACTTATTAATTGTTACTAACCCTAGATTCTTCCCCCCAATAAATGAATCAATACTTTTTGCTCGAGCTCCATCATGTACTATTCCTATTTACCAACCCAACACAAATTAGGTTCCTAGCAGGAACAGAACAAACTATGTCGATTCAAGAGCATCTTCATTCCTATAGAAAATGGTGGATGTAAGAATCCACATCGAATCATGTCCTTCAAGTCGCACGTTGCTTTCTACCACATCGTTTCAAACGAAGTTTTACCATAACATTCCTTTAATTAAATTTCTAACCGGTATGGAATTGATTCAAGATAGAATCATGAATAGTCATTGGATCAACGGTATATAATACTTTCTATGTATCTATGGATAGATAAATAGTTATCTAGAAAAGTCTTAGAAAAGATTTAAGTCCCATATTCTATCATATGAATGAAAAAGATAAAAAAAAAGACGAAAAATGGGTTTACTTAAGTATTATTTACATCTTCAACAGATTGTTCGGGATGGTGAATCATGAAAACTGTTTTTCTCGAACAAATAAATTCTAAACCTCAAAAGAAAGGCTCTTAATAGATTTCCAGTTCCGGAACTTAGTTATTAACCAAATATAAGCTATTTCGATGACGCGAAAAGATCGCAAGAATCTAATCTTTTCGTATCCATCATATACAACGAACGATTGGTACCAGAAGTAATCATGAATATTTAAAGAATCACAGACCCTTTTGATTTGAAAGGGCCGCTGTTTTTGAAATAGAACAATACAATAACAATACATAATATAGTATACAGACGGATTTTGTTTTACTTGAGGTTCAAGAACCTTTCCGCCAATTCTATAAAGTCAAGTAAATGGAATATATAAATTTTCATCCATCTAACCGTTACATTATATTGATTTCCAATTATTCATTTGAATAAGCTGAAATACAAAAAAAGAAAATGGGATCCAGATCAATTCGTTTTTCCTATTTTTTTGCTTCGAAGTTTTAAAACGAACGATGAAATGCAATTAATACCAAAAACTACGTAATCTTTAGTCCGCATATAAATATGGAATACATCTTTTATTTTCTTTAGGCATTCCTTGGGGCATGGAATAGAAAAAAGGGTCTTTTTTCTATTTCAATTCAGAATACACCATGTAATAATTCCCATTTCACGGATATGGAACACAAAATTTCCCTAAGTAAGTAACGTCAATATGAATATGAATATAAGCATACTCTGAATGGAAATGATCCACCCCCAATTCTTTTTTGAATTAAGAATTTAAAGAAATATCTTTATTTCTACCCGTACACTCGATCATGTTTGTGATAAACCAAATGAAAGAAAAGAGAAAATTCTTAGAATTCTTCCTAGTGCTAGAATGTAGAACAAAAGTTTGAGTCAGATTATATCCAAATATCCAAGATTAAAGAGAAAATAGTTAAAGAGAAGAATCTTTCGTTTCTGATGGAAAGAATCTGGGACGGAAGGATTCGAACCTCCGAGTAACGGGACCAAAACCCGGTGCCTTACCGCTTGGCCACGCCCCATTTAGATTTTTATTAGACACTAATAAAGACTAATATTAATATTGGTCATTCGTCAATCCCAACCCAAATACATATAAAATACATTGTTGCTAGGATTCAACACATGTAAATATAGAATCAAAAAAAATTATTGATCATTACATAAAATTCAATTAAGATATTGTATGAAACTATAATTCCTTGTATTCTCATTTGAGAATGAAAGGAAAGATTTTGGATTGGGGAGAGTTCGAAGAAAAAGAAGGATTTTTTGACTCGCCTTTTCATTTTTCCCTCATAAAAAAACGAAACCAAAATCAAATTTTCTAATCTACAAGAATGAAATCTTTGTTATGCTTAATATCTTTAGTTTAATCTGTATCTGTCTTAATTCTACCCTTTATTCGAGTAGTTTTTTCTTCGCCAAATTGCCCGAGGCTTATGCCTTTTTCAATCCAATCGTAGATGTTATGCCTGTCATACCTCTACTATTTCTTCTATTAGCCTTTGTTTGGCAAGCTGCTGTAAGTTTTCGATAAAATCTTTAATACTCTGCAAAATTGATGATTTATCCGAAACAAAATTCTAAAAATTGATAAGATCAGATAAGTTTTACATTATAAACCCTCCATTCAAAAATCGAAATTTTTGTATATTGAATTGAATGATCGCGGTGATAAATTTGGATCAACTTATTTCCCCGTTCTGATCTTCTAGTAAACAAGGACTTTCTAAGGACCCCACAATACCCAATAAAGGATATGGCCAAAAATTTTTGGTAATGGAGGAATCAGAATCTTTCTTTTCTTATTATAAAGAAATTCGTGAAAATGACTTTTTTTTTTCAAGATTCAAGAAAAGACTTCATTTTTTGGGGGGTTATGTCAAAATTAAATAGCGTATGTAAGAAAAAATAGGCAATCTATTTCCTTTTTCCAAAAAAATAATCTTGGAGATTATGTAATGCTTACTCTCAAACTCTTCGTTTACACAGTAGTGATATTTTTTGTTTCTCTCTTCATCTTCGGATTCTTATCTAACGATCCGGGCCGTAATCCTGGGCGTGAGGAATAAAAAATTTGCAGTTTTTCTTTACTTTTTATATATTCCATACATTTACCTATGATGAAAAAAAAAGGATCGAAATTTTTTCACATTGGAAAGTCTGAAATAATCAGAGGAAGCGGAGAGAGAGGGATTCGAACCCTCGGTACAAATAACTCGTACAACGGATTAGCAATCTGCCGCTTTAGTCCACTCAGCCATCTCTCCCAATTCAAAATTGAAAATTTTTTAGATGATGTGACACGTGAAGTAAAAAGATTAAAAAAACATCATTTTCTCTTTATTCTTTAATTATATTTATATAATTATTATATTTATTCTTTAATAATATAATTCATTCTTTAATAATAATAATATAATAATAATATAATATAGTAATAATATAATA